ACGTATGAAATACGGAACGGAACCTGTCGTAAAAATAAATGAGTAGTTTTCGGGAATGCTCGGGAAGAGAGGAGCGTTTTTTTATGTTTTAAGAAAAAATTTTATTTACTGGATAGTTGTACATTTCAATTTGAATTAGGGATTCCGTGTACAAGGTTCTTAACTGCATATGCATCTGATCATTTATGTATTACCATTTTGATTACAATAAAAGAAGGAAGGAGATTTTTCAATGCGAGATCTAAAAACATATCTTTCCGTGGCACCGGTATTAAGTACTCTATGGTTCGGGTCTTTAGCAGGTCTATTGATAGAGATTAATCGTTTTTTCCCAGATGCATTGACATTCCCCTTTTTTTGATTCTAGTTATCGATACGGTACAAAATAACGGAGATTCGAGATACAATTAAATATTTGTGACTAATCCTTTGCCCCCTTTTTCCTTTTAGAATAAGAGGGAGGAAAGAGAAAAAAATAAAAGGTGTATTCAACAGCTTCGAGACTTGGGTTAAAGTTTGAATTAAATAAATTATTCAATTCAAAAATTAACTAGGGATGGAGGTAGAATAAACAGGTTGGGGCCTAGATCTAGGACAAGACTCTTATACAAGGTACTTAAATGTAAATGAAATACTGTGATTTGAATTTGAAATAAAGTTTAGAAATTTTTTTAGTATATTGATTGCAGCGAAAGTTTTCATAATTTGATTTCAAGTTAATAACTTCTATTTATCCTTCCTTCCTTCTTCTTCGTTTCGGATCGAAAATAGAAGAGTTGAGTAAATCAAAAATCCAAAGGGGGTTCATGGCCAAGGGAAAAGATGTCCGAATAACGGTTATTTTGGAATGTACCGGTTGTGTTCGAAACGGTGTTAATAAGGTATCAACGGGTATTTCCAGATATATTACTGAAAAGAATCGTCACAACACGCCTAATCGATTGGAATTGAGAAAATTCTGTCCATTTTGTTACAAACATATGATTCATGGGGAGATAAAGAAATAAATAGAATCGAGCACTTGTATGTAACCCTTCCAAGGAAGGGTAAAAATGACATTTCTATATAGAACATAGTTAAATATTCTATATATAACATAACATAATTAAATATAAACAAACCAAATCCTATTTATTCTAATTCATTTTAGATCCGACCGAAATAGGATTTTCGGGATAAGGAATAAACTAAACAAACCATGGATAAATCCAAGCGGCCTTTTCTTAAATCCAAGCGATCTTTTCGTAGGCGTTTGCCCCCGATTCAATCGGGGGATCGAATTGATTATAGAAACATGAGTTTAATTAGTCGATTTATTAGCGAACAAGGAAAAATATTATCTAGACGGGTGAATAGATTGACCTTGAAACAACAACGATTAATTACTATTGCTATAAAACAAGCTCGTATTTTATCTTTGTTACCTTTTCTTAATAATGAGAAACAGTTTGAAAGAACCGAGTCGACCACCAGAACTGCGGGTCTTCGAGCCAGAAATAAATAGGCTTACTCTTTCTTCACTTGACTAAAAAAAAGTAAAATCCGAACTCAAACGCAGATTGATGTTTTGTTCGAAAAATATGAAAAATATGGATTTAATTATCGTGTCGTAAGAAAAAAAAAAGAATCGGGCAAGAATAAAGATTTTTTTTGAGTGTGTTCATTCAGTTTTACTATCCCGGAGTTCATTCTCCGGGGAACTCCGTTTAAATTATTCCGGTGGATTCTTTCCAATGTACTTCTTTTATGATCTCATTGGAAATCATATAAAGACAATTTTTATTTGATATAGCTATTTGTGCAAGTATTTTACGATTAAGAAGCACCTGTTTCTTATATAGGTCGTGTATTAATCTACTATAACTATAGGATACCCCTATTTCACGAATTACTGCGTTTATTCGAGTGATCCACAAACGGCGAAAATTTATCTTTTGCTTATCCCTATCCCGATGCGACGAAACCAAAGCTCTTATTTTCTGTTGAGTAATTGTTCGAGTAAGTCTTGAATGAGCCCCTCGAAAGCTTGATGCAAATAAACGAATTTTTGTTCTACGTCTCCGAGCTATATTTCCCCGTCTAATTCTGGTCATTGAATAAATGAAACTTTGACGAATAACTAATAGATTTCCTTTCTTTCAGTTATTCTTTTTCCCTTTCCTAGTCTATTAATAACAAAGCTTTTTTCCAATGTATAAACTAAAAATTCCAATGACTTTGGCTACTATAACCTTCCCGACCGCTATTTTTTTTTCTAGACATTTCACTTCGAAATAAGAAATTTAATTTTACTAGGTATCAAAATATAATAAATAAAAAATATAAATGGATAAAGATAAAGAAATAGTGGCTTCCTTCGTTTATATGGTTACTTCTTAAACGGTGAGGTTTTCTCTATACACCGGAGCCTTTACTTCATTTAATCAATGTTATTGGTAACTTGTATAGTTCACATTCTTTGGCTCTACCCATGAATTATCTAGTAATAGGTCTTTCACGATTAGATCTACTTACACAGTAACGGTATTTAATTATGAAAGTTGGCTGGGTAGCTAACCCTGTTAGTCCGTTCTTGCAAGAGTGGCCTAAGTTTTATGTTTTTATTTTTAAGTAGGATTTTCTCCGCTTAATGGATAACCATTTGCTACCAATGGAGAATTGCTTCTTATCTTAAATTGAGGTGATTGGATTTGCACCAATGGAAACCATAAATTTCATACACAATAGAATGGATAGATTTTTTTTTATACTGAATTGAACGGACTTCTTTTTCTATTCTATCTTATTCCCCGGTACTGATCATTGATACTAGAAAAGGTTTTCTTTCTTTTATCCCAGCTCATGATCTGAACGAGTCGCACATACACCCTAGTACATGTTCCTCGACGCTGAGGGCATCCCCGAAGCGCGGGGGATTTTGTGACATTTCTGATTGGCTGTCTTGTATTTCTAATAAGTTGTTTAATAGTTGGCATGTTGAATCATATCATATAAATAATGGGCTGGTTTAGATCGATCCTAACCTGATGATTTTTAATTACTTCTTTAATTTTCTAGTAAATTCAGCAAAAATATAAAATAGGAAATCGAGAATTTGCGCGAAAAAATCCGGGCTTTTCACTCAACCACCGCTACAACATCAACAATTCCATAAGCTTGGGCTTCTGTTGCTGACATAAAAACATCTCTTTCCATGTCTTCCGAGACAACCCATAAGGGTTTGTCCGTTCTTTGTACATAAACCCTTGTGAGGGTTTCACGCAGTTTTAGCAGCTCTTCCGCTTCCAGGATAAATTCTCCCGTTTGTGCCTCATAAAAAGAACTAGCAGGTTGATGAATCATTACCCTGATGGTATAACAAAAGAGGGGTTACTCTATTTTGCATGATGAATAGAAAAGAAAGAATAAAAATAAAAAAAAAAGATAGAATTGAACAACCACAACCGTACGGGCATCTTTTATGCATTGCATACGGCTCTATAATAAAATTGACCTTTACCTTCCATCAACGAAAAAAATAGGATCTATCAGACCCAGATCGGTAAATGATCAAATTACCACCCTTCTTTTCGTAGGAGTTCAAAAATACTATGATGGTTCCGTTGCTTTATATATATTTATTATTAAGATTATTAAGATTATTTGGTTTGTCTGTGTTTCAGCAATCCCAAAGTTGCTTTTTGTAAAATTAAGGAAAAAAATAATCTTTTTTTTTTTATTTCGAACTCTTTCAGAATACAACTAAGCCCCCGGTGTGAAAATAAAAAAGTTTGTGACGCTGAACTGTAATCTCCAATATAAAAACAGGAAATACCTTTTATCTCATACTACTCTCTCGATACATAATCAAATGTTTTGAAAAAACAATAAAACTTGTTTTATTTTTATATCGAATTCAAAGTGCCATGCTATTATTACTTAATATTCATATGGCGAAGGCATAGTCTTATTTTTTTCTCTCAAATAAAAACCTCATTGGCGCCGAGCGTGAGGGAATGCTAGACGTTTGGTAATTTCTCCTCCGGCCAAGATAAAAGATCCCATTGAAGCGGCTAATCCCATGCATATTGTCTGTACATCTGGTCGCACAAATTGCATTGTATCATAAATAGCCACTCCAGGGATAACCCATCCGCCGGGAGAATTTATAAACAAATAGAGATCTTTGGTATCATTCTCTATACTGAGATATACCATAAGACCAATAAGTTGGTTCGAGATCTCGCTATCAACCTCTTGTCCTAAAAAAAGTAATCTTTCTCGATAAAGTCGGTTGATTAGGGTAAAATTATATCCCTTACGAACCGTACAGGCGCCTTTTGGTGCATACGGTTCAACAAAAAATTGCAAAAAAAAAGAATCAATGTGCAGATTCCAATCCTCTTTCTTTTTCTTTTTTTATATTCGTAGAAGGCTCTTTCTGACTTCTAACGAAAGGACTTTTCTTCGATTAAAAAAAAGACAGGTTTTTGCTCCTTTTCGTATAATATTCTTGTATTCTTGTAATAGAAAAATAATAGAAAAGAAAAAAAAAAGAAGTCACTAAACTTATCGAATTAACTTCTTATTGATATATTGTTTCATCGAGATCTAATCCAAATCACAATGTCGTTTTCTTGTTCCTGAATGGGCCCTGTTAATCTTTTTAGGTTTATGCTCTACTCCGGGTAAGGATACGCCCGATTTTTATTTGTACATATAGGACAAATGATTCCATTACCACTTCTTTTTGTTATGACTTCCCCCCTTTTTCAATTTTTATGCCTTCCGCCAAAAATTTTATGTATTCATGCATATTAATATTACTCGATTGATTAAGAGTTTGAGATGGCTTCTCTTTACAAAAAACAAAAAGAAATCGTTTATGATACAAATAGTAATCATAGATCTATTTCCAATTGGGCTTTTTCTAAACGGAGCCTGGATACTTAAGTTTTTTAGTTCCACTAAGCTAACCATAAATTTTTAATTTTTCTAATTATAATAGTAATCTGAATTTC